CTATCATATAAAAAAAAGTCGAATAAAAGAAAAGAATTTGAATAGAATTAATTAATCGAATTAAAGATATAAATTATTAGATACCATAAAAAAGCTATAGTCTAAGTGTCTCTTATTTAAACCTGAACCGTTTAACTTTCTTGACATAGATAAAAATAGAATAACAAACATATGGAAATAAATTGCGTCCATGCGTCCAATAGGATTTGAACCTATACCAAAGGTTTAGAAGACCTCTGTCCTATCCATTAGACAATGGACGCCTTTCATTCCAAATTTTTTGCTCATTTTGACTTTGAATTGAATTTATGCGAGATAATTTTTAGAATTGCCTATTTAATTCAATGATGGATTAATTCTTCAAAATTAAAACGAAATATAGAATAAATATAAGAATAGAAAAGAATAAGAATGTAATTCGTTTTAGTAATAAAATATAGGATCTTACTTTTTTTATATTTTATTTTAATGGAATTTTATTACAAATAATAAGTGAATTCTTCTTATTTTGCTTTATTCTATCTGTTAAGTGAATTCTTCTTATTTTGCTTTATTCTATCTGTTATCTGTTTTTATTCTATTCGATCCAAAAGGATCCTATATCGACTCCATTTATAGAGTCTATAATATAAATAATATATAGAGCGGGTAGCGGGAATCGAACCCGCATCGTTAGCTTGGAAGGCTAGGGGTTATAGTCGGCGTTGATTCATCTTAACGTCTCTAATTCAAAACCAAACATGAAACTTTTGTTTCATTCGGCTCCTTTATGGGCTATCGAGAAATTCTCGGATATAAGACGTGAACAAAAAAAAAAAGAATCAACTTGTTATTAATAACAATTTAATAGAAAATACAAAGGAAATTGAACTTCTTTAACTTGGACCCATAATATCTATGTCAGCTTTCTCTCTTACTGCATTCAAAAGAATGTGCTTTCTAGATGATCCCTCTAGAAGAGGGGAATTTGAACAATTTTTCTAGTTACTTCGTTCTCTATTTCTCTTTGAAAGAATCCTTAGGAAAAGTCTTTTGTTTCCGCCGGGCTAATAATACTCAAAAAAAAATGGATGTCTTTAGTAAACTAAAGTCACCTTTTAATAGCTATTTCGCTTCCATCTTTTCTCGACAAAAAAAAATAGAAGATTTAGTTACGATTAGAAAGAAACTTTTCTATGTTTATCCATGGATCCTTTACTCATACTCATTCAATTGAATATATTCATCCAATTCAAAAATTATGTTTCGTAATTTCATAATCCAATTTATGTTTATGAAGTTATAGTTGATTCTTGGATACAAATCACGAGAATGTATATTCTTCTTCGAATCTTTTATTGAAAGGGGAAGGATTAAATCCTTTTAAGAAATAAAGTTTTTGATCGGAATATGAATCCAACCAAGGGACCCCTTAACTATTAAGGGGATTACTAGAACGAATCACACTTTTACCACTAAACTATACCCGCTATGATGCCATTATCTTATAGAAAGGGTCTTTTGTCCAGCAAAGTAAGTGGTCGTAATCAATATAGGATTAAAAACGAATCATGAAAATGAGAGTATTGATATATTTTTTTGTCAGTACACATAATGAGCTTAGGAAAAGAAGACTCATTTAAATAACTCAAAAAACTAAAAAAGTGCTTTCTTTTTCGAGAGGGGTTTTTGTTGACTGATGCTGCTGGCCAAAACTAATGAATTTATAACATAAGAATGTATTGTTGAAGAAACCACAGTCCTTTTAGCTTTTTTTGTGTCCAGTAAAAAGTAAAATAAGTAAAAAAAAAAAAAGAAAATAAGAAACGAGACTATGATTCTATATCTTGGAAAGAGTCCTCTTTCTGATTTTTATTTCTTCTTTCAATAACAAAAAAGGCCCGACTAGGTACCGACCGGGGCCAGGCCGTCGAAATCAGAGGAGGGATTTCATACGAAAAGCTATTTATTGTTCTTTTTTTTTTTTATTATTAGTATATATTGTATTTTTTTGTCTAGTCTATATACAAAAAAAAATAGGGTCTATATAATATATCTAGATAGATAGATTGTATATTGAGTCTGTATTGATTGGAATATTGGGTTGTAGATCTCTTTTTTGAGCACTTACTTTATCTAACTTTTATCGGCAATTCCATTTAGATAAAAGTTAGATATTTGATAAAATTTTCTTACATATTTTTATATTTTATATCTATAATATAACTATTTTTTATAGTTAATATTAATTATTGAATTTTCGTTTAGTAATTAGTTTGATTAATTCTTTATTAATTCGATACTGAAATGAATTCAATTCATTGTAATTCGGAAAGATGGCTGAGTGGACTAAAGCGTCGGATTGCTAATTCGTTGTACGAGTTCTTCGTACCGAGGGTTCGAATCCCTCTCTTTCCGTTTCTGTTACGTTGATGGCTTGGTCTTGATATTTTAATTCTCTTTAGAATTTGTCAAACCCTCTTGGTTTTTGTTTTTTATTTTTTCATATATATATTATTAAGTATTCTAATTTTTTTTTTCATTTTTAGAGTTAAGGGTGTGAAATAGATAAAATCCTAAGAACATTTCAAAATAAAGCAAAAAAGCCATTTTTTTATTCTTCGCGTCCGGGATTTCGTCCTGGATCGTTAGATAGGAATCCGAAGATGAAGAGTGAAACAAAGAATATGACTACCGTGTAAACAAAAAGTTTGAGAGTAAGCATTACACAATCTCCAAGATTCTTTTTTTTTTTTTGGGGGGGGGGAAAGAGAATAGATTCTCTATTTTTAGAACACATATTCTATTTTGACACCAAGAAATCAAGTGCTTTATAGAAATAGAAAAAAGATTCCATTTCAGAAATGCATTTGTAAAATTGGGTCGAGTCCTTCATTATCAATTTATTTCATACCAACAATTAGATATTATAGGGGACTCTAAGTAGAATATTCTCGTATATATGATAAAGTATTCTAATAATATATAGACTAATGGAAAGCAGAATGCGGAAATCTGTGGATACAGATTTATCGTGGCTATACAGGAATCTCGATCGTTGACTTGAGGATTCATACTGTTACGACTTATCTGATCTTATCAATTGTTAGAATTTTTTTTTCGTGACTAAATCATGAATTTTGGAAGGTTAGAACAGTATTTAAGATCTTATCGAAAACTGACAGCAGCTTGCCAAACAAAGGCTAAGAGAAGAAAGAGGACAGGGATGACTGGCATAACATCTACGATTGGCTTCAAAAAAGCGTAGGCCTCAGGCAATTTAGCGAAGAGAAAACTGCTTGAATAAAGGATAGAATTAAAACAGATCCAGATCAAACTAAAGATATTAAGCATAACAAATTTTTTTGTCTTAAAAATAGAAAGATAATTGTATCTTTTTTTTTATTGAGTTTTGAATATCTTATTCATTTTAAAATGAATAAGATATTAAACATTTTTAATTTTAAAGTAGGGTAGACCAATAAAAAAACCTTCATTCAATTCGCAAATAAAAAAAAGAAAGAATAGAAGAAATCGTACTTTCATCCAATATCTTAATTGAATTATATATTATGATCAATAAATTCAGTTTAATTCTATATCTACATGTATCAAAATCTTATGAACAATCTAGTTCAGAGATCTTTTGACTGGAATTGACGAACAACCAATACTAATATTAGTGTTTATTTAGTAACGAATAGAAATAGAATATGGGGCGTGGCCAAGTGGTAAGGCAACGGGTTTTGGTCCCGCTATTCGGAGGTTCGAATCCTTCCGTCCCAGAGCATACCCATAATTTCTATGAGAATAGGTATTCTCGGTATATAGAATCTTTATTTTTAGTATATGAGAATAAAAAAGGATTGTCTTTTTGAACAACTTTCTTTTTAATTTAAGATTCTAATCCATTTTATCTTTAAAATTCTAATAGATGTGATTCTTCTTCATTTTTGAATTATTTCAAGTGATTCTTCTTTGAATCATATTTTGCATAAATTGGATTGAGTTCAAATCAAATATATATTGATGCAATTGAATCTATTTTTGATCCGATAAAGATGAGAACATAGATAAAAGTCTTTTTGAAGTCATAAAAAAACCGGATGCGCTTTTCATCCTTTTCATCCCATGCCCATCTCCTTGATAATTAATATTTCTGTTCGTTTAAAAAAAAAAAAAAAAGCTTACGCCCACATCTATTTGTGTTTTCAATCATGGACTCTAAATCGAAATCTTAAAGTGCCCCCGATTCCCGATCCATTAAATGATAATGATGCAGTCCACTTATAAACTATTTTTGTATTTATGAATTGAATTAGAATACTAAGAGTACTAATTGAACTCAATCAAGGTGATTAAGCAAGAGGATTAAGTCGATTAATTTACTAGGTTAGGGTCAAAAATGGGAAGAGTGGCTTAATCTGGACTTCTTTTGCGTTGTTTTGTACCTATACAATAAAGAGAATCTAGCATCCAGTAAAATAGTATGCTTTTTCTTTGCCTTATTCTTTGATTTAGAACCCCCTATCCCTATATGCTTACTCGGAGAAGTAGATAGCGATCAATTGGAAATGGAAAAGCTCTATTTCAATCCTCTTATCTCTTTTCATCTAATTACTAATATAATTACATATGTAAACAAAAAAGAATTCATATATATTATAGATATAGAAGTCAAAAATCTGGATTACTCAAAAAAATGGATTGGATATAGATAGTATCATCTTAACCAACAACTATTCATGATTCCATAACGGAATTAATTACATATTAAAATGAATGAAAACTAAAGGAGGAATATGCTCAAACTTCGCTTGAGACGGTGTGGTCGAAAGCAACGAACTATTTATCGAATCGTTGCAATTGATGTTCGATCGCGAAGAGAAGGAAAACCTCTTCGAAAGGTTGGTTTTTATGATCCAATAAAAAATAAGACCTATTTAAATTTTCCTGACATTCTATATTTCCTTGAAAAGGGTGCTCAACCTACAGAAACTGTTCAGGACATTTCAAAGAAATCGGGGTTTTTACGCAATTCTGTCTTAATCAAAGCAACTTCAATCAATGCAATACAAAAAAAGGGGGTTGGATGATTTATATATAACTTGGTCTACCCTTGTTTCATTTAACACAAGTCCAACAAACACAAGTCTTAGGCTTGTGTTTGTTAATTATATATCTTAATTCTCTAATCTTATCTATATTTTATTATTATTTAAATTTGATTTCAAAAATTTTCTTTATTTTTTGAATTATTAAGAATTTCTCATTTTTTTTTTGCTTTCTTCATTGTATTCTGTTCAAGTGTATTCTTTTTCAACATTCACACTCATATTGACAGCAGGGTATCAAACAAATATAATTCATTGTGTGTGGGTAAATGGATCTTTCTACCTTCTATAGATATAGTTTTTGTACTTTATTCAATAGGTAACATACGTGACAAGAAATGACCTATCAATTTAGATTTTATACATATTGTTATTTAATAATTTCGTGTATTTGCATCTGAGCCATTCATTTTTATGTTCAGAATCAATTCGAAATTTTTATATTTCATTTTCTTGCTAGTTTAATATTTAATATTTGGATTGTGCCATGCAATTCAATTTCTTTTTGTATTTTTATTGGGATTCCGATTGTATCTACACATCCTGATTATTTTTATGTTTTTTGAGGAGGGGGGGGTTGCTAACTCAACGGTAGAGTACTCGGCTTTTAAGTGCGACTAGCATCTTTTACACATTTATATGAAAAAATGGATTCGTCCACACTATCTGTAGAGTTGGGAAGATCGCGACTGATCCAAAAAGGAATGAATGGAAAAAACAGCATGTCGTATCAATGAAGAAGTCCAGGAATTTTTTTCTTATCGACTTGGTCAAAACTTTTTCTTGAATTCTTGGCGCAGAACAAAATGCATTCAAAGGTTGGTCAAGTGAATAAATGGATAGAGCACTATGGCTCCAATTATAGGTATAGGGAAAAAAAAGCAACGAGCTTGTGTTCTTAATTGGATCTTAATTGGAATGATTTCCCACTCTAATTAGACGTTAAAAATACATTAGTGCCTGATGTGGGAAAGGTTTTTTCCCTGAGTGGATTATCCTTTTTTTTATGAGTCCTAACTATTAGCTATTCACCATTAGTGGGTGGAGATGAAGGTGTATAAGAAGCAGTATATTGATAAAGAGATTGGTTCCAAAATCAAAAGAGCGATTGGCTTGACAAAATAAAGGATTTTTAGTCATCTTCTTAGCAACCTAAACCAATTAGATGGAAAAGGATAGGATAGAGAGTCCGTTGATGAGTTTATCTCTTGCCATGGTATTTAGTCTTTTCTTACTATAAAATACTATTGCTTTGACTGTATCGCACTATGTATCATTTGATAATATCAAAAACCCTACCTTTTACCTTCGGTTCAAATTGAATTTCAAATGGAAAAATTCCAAAGATATTTAGAACTAGATCCATCTAGGCAGCATGACTTCCTATACCCACTTATCTTTCGGGAGTATAGTTATGTGCTTTCCCATGATTATGGTTTAAATAGATCTATTTTGTTGCAAAATGTCAGTTATGAAAATAAATCTAGTTTACTAATTGTAAAACGTTTAATTACTCGAATGGATCAACAAAATCATTTGATTATTTCCACTAATTATTTTAACCAAAATCTATTTTTTAAATGCAACAAGAATTTATATTATCAAATGATATCAGAGGGTTTCTCAGTCATTGTGGAAATTCCATTTTCCCTACAATTCGCATCTTCTTTAGAAAGGTCAGAAATAGTAAAATCTCATAATTTACGATCAATTCATTCAATATTTCCTTTTTTAGAGGACAAATTTTCACATTTAAATTATGTATTAGATGTACTAATACCCTATCCGATCCATCTGGAAATCCTGGTTCAAATCGTTCGATGCTGGGTGAAAGATGTTTCTTCTTTGCATTTATTACGATTTGTTCTCCATGAGTATTGGAATTGGAATAGTCTTCTTACTCCAAAGAAATCCATTTCTATTTTTTCACAAAGTAATCCAAGATTTTTCTTGTTCCTATATAATTGTTATGTATCGGAATACGAATCTATCTTTCTTTTTCTACGTAAACAAGATTCTCATTTACGGTCAACATCCTCTCGGGTCCTTCTTGAGCGAATCCATTTCTATGGAAAAATAGAACATCTTGCAGAAGTCTTTCCTAATTATTTTCAGGTTATCTTTTGGTTGTTGAAGGATCCTTGCACACATTATGTTAGATATCAAGGAAAATTCATTCTGGCTTCAAAAGATATGCCATTTCTGATGAATAAATGGAAATTTTATCTTGTTAATTTATGTCAATGTCATTTTTTTGCGGGGTCTCAACCGGAAAGGATCTATATAAACCAATTATCCAAGCATTCTCTCGACTTTTTAGGCTATCTTTCAAGTGTGCGACTAAATTATTCAGTGGTACGGAGTAAAATGGTGGACAATGCATTTCTAATAGATAACGCTATGAAGA